TGGAAATGAAAGCCCTTTCTTTTCTCGCATTCGTTCTCTATTGCATTGCTGGAACAAAACAATATCGGATTCTGAAATCAAGGAAAGATATTGAAAAATATATTTTCGAAATATAATATACTTTTTTTATATGTATTGGAAAAGAATAGCGATTTATTCCTATGCAGCATCCATTAACAAGAAGAGAAAATAAGAAATATCGAATATCGACAAATTCTTGTCTTGTGTGGTTTAAGGAAATAAAAAAACCCGCTTTCCACAATTTTATATATATCATCGAATTTAAATATCAGAATAGCTGATATAGTCATGATTCAAGGGGTCAGGTCCACTTACATTTTTTTAATATTAACACTATCCGTATTATCCGCTGAAAAAAAAAGAAGACTAATACTTTATTTTCATGAAAAAGCCCTTTATCGGATTTGAACCGATGACTTACGCCTTACCATGGCGTTACTCTACCACTGAGTTAAAGGGGCCCTATTCAATTCATGAATTAGCCATTTTCTATTATGAGTCTACTACATATATGTATATATGCAGTAGACTCATAATAGAAAAAAAATTTGTATTTACCTAGAAAGTGGGTCAAATTTTTCTCGTTTTTGAATTTTCTGGCTTAGTGCGAGATAGTGATAGGCATATTCTATTGTATCTCAACGATAAAGGAAGCAATGAGTGAAAATGGAAGAAAATAAATTAAATGAAACTAAATGGGGTTTTACCTCCCCTACCCCTTTTTCTGTCCGGCTAACCATTGCCTGAACTGAAGGAATCCTATACTTCCTTTCATCGAATAGTATGGGATGCTTCATTCATGAAGCATCAACCCCCCCAAAAATGTTATGATTCTATAGAATCATAACATAGAAAGACTCTTCGGATCTAGCCATACCATTAGATTATATTGACAATTCCAAAAAACTGTTCATACTATCATCATAGTATGATGACGGTCGGGCGGATATGCCCCCATCGTCTAGTGGTTTAGGACATCTCTCTTTCAAGGAGGCAACGGGGATTCGACTTCCCCTGGGGGTAGGGTACTACAAAAGGAAGTTGATCATGGATTATCAATAAGCCTAGAAAGAATTCTTCCTGGGTCGATGCCCGAGCGGTTAATGGGGACGGACTGTAAATTCGTTGGCGACATGTCTACGCTGGTTCAAATCCAGCTCGGCCCAAAAAATCACCGCTCCATGAGTATAATATAACCAATTTGTCCTACAGAAAAGAAATGCTTGATCTGTAGAAATGAAGGAAACGGGTCAATGAAAGGTTGATTATCCACTTTTAACAATAAAAAAAAAGAATCACTAGTTACTAATAATCCGCGGCACTCTCGCTAAAGCCCGTGTTTATGTGGATATGATATCACTATATCATTCGTGTATCTGTTACGTTACAACATGACAATTCTTATGAAACCATAAGAATATGTATGCTATACACCTTGCTGGGATTGTAGTTCAATTGGTCAGAGCACCGCCCTGTCAAGGCGGAAGCTGCGGGTTCGAGCCCCGTCAGTCCCGAACTAGGATCCGATGAATTTCTCAATTCATTTCTCTATTTTTCGCGAAAGGGAAGAGGGGGAGCCGAATCGAATCCCCGGTGCGGGGAGGGGCATTTTTTTCTTTTGTTTCGCATTTATCTGATGATAAATATGGGAATTTCCATTTCTTTTCCTAGTTCTTTCCCTAGTACTGATTGATAAGGGAGAGACATATGTCGATTAATCGGTAGTATTGCTATATTCAGTATTTTTTGTTCGAATATTTGATTTTTTATACTTAATCCTTTCTTTTTCCATCTCACTTATACTGTTTGTATCTGTGTATGACCCAGACAATACCAGTCATATGATACCTCATAATTTTATGTACATAATTCTATGTATATGTATGTATTAAGTAGGGAAGTTGTATTGTATAAGGAAGATAGCTAATAGGTTATAGAAAAGAAAAAGTGGAAAAAGGGTATGAAAATCTAATGATTGATGTGTATTTCTGATCAAATCAAAAATATCATTTTTGATTTAGTATGATAAAAGATCTTTCCTTTCTATGTTATACTACTACTATATTAATTATTGAATTTTCGACGATGAATTGATTTGATAGATCAGAAATTGTTATTCATAATATTGATCTGATTCAGTATCATCGGGATGCAATTAATCCCGTTGCATTTGCAGGAGTCAAATTTATCATCTCTATGGGATTAGATCCCGAGTTATTGCGAAACAAAAGAAGATTAGATTATGGAAGTCAATATTCTCGCACTTATTGCTACTGCACTGTTCATTCTAGTTCCTACTGCTTTTTTACTTATCATCTATGTAAAAACAGTCAGCCAAAATGATTAATTTGAATGAAACTTGAATTATTATTAGTTCTTATCGATGATTCAAGAAATGAAAGAAAGGGATTCAAACTCTAAATCTTAAATGAAATGATTAGGATGGAATCAGAAGTATCGTAGTAAGTATCTAAGCTGGTGTGGTAGAAAGAACTATATATATAGTTCTTTCTACCACACCAGCTATAGTATTGTTTTTATTATTAATATATATAGATCAAATTACAATATGTATGTACATATATTAGATGTACATATAGATAGCACTCTATTTCTTTTAGTTTGATTTCCCATCTCAAGAAGTCATTGATTGAACAATTAACGGATGATCCGCGGAGTTAAGTTATACAGTAACTTCTTCGGATTTGTAAAAGGAGTAGAGCATACCCTGTCCATTTTTCATGCTTAAACATGAGATGAATCAAAAAAAGCATAAAAACTTTTCTAGTAGTCTAAAACAAATGTTAAATGTGTGATATGTGGATCACTCAACAGAAGAAAGATCTAATTTTATTATGTGTCGGATCTCTTTGGCCAATCACTAATCGCTTCGTTTCCGATAGAAAGAAAATAGGTATTGTCGTAATAGCAGAACGACTTTCTTTTAGAAAGGTAAAAGAAAAAGGGAAATAAATAAAAAAAAAAAAGAGTATTAGTTTTTCTTATTGTAATATCCATAATTATGATAAGAGCTGATTCACTAAAATAGAATATTTAGGAAAAATTAGGTTGGAAAAAATCGCCTATCATGCGTAGATTTGAGTTTCGAAATACAATTATGGTAATCATTCATTACTGTATTCCAGTACAATTTGGAAGACATTTTTCTTTTTTTAGGGCTTCGCAAAATGATCAATAAAGAATTGATACGGTTCGATTGAGCAATTAGTAGTGCCCAACCCTAGAGTCCACTCCTTCCCCATACTACAAGTGAAAGGGAAAATGTAAAGACTACCATTAAAGCAGCCCAAGCAAGACTTACTATATCCATGTGAATTATGTCCCCTATTTCTATGAAGGAATTATTCTATTATTGATTAATAATCATAGCAGAATCAATGGCGCAGAGTCAAAATAGGTAAGACTATTTGTTGATGAACCAATTCAATGAATACACTCGTAACAAGTTTCTATATTTTAGGGTTTCTGGTAAAATCAGGAAGCATTTAGTACAAATACGATGATACACACGCCTTCTCCTTGGAAATAGCAAAGGAATGCTTCTATATGGAGCATGTAAGAATAGTAAGACCTATTGTTTGTTTTGATATTAATGCCTTTCCTTACTAAGCAAAAAGCATAAAAATATACCATCACGATAGATAACTATCTATCAGATACCTCTATTTCCTATTTGATCTAAGCTTACTGTCTTTCTTTCTGTGAAAGAATCAGGAGAACCCACCACCACTATTAATTAATACATTCTTTTTTTTTTTCAACTTTAACCTTTACTCTTTTAATACCAGACGGGGTCACGAGACACTACTTTGAATAAGGGTAATTTAAGAGATCTTGTTATTATAGTCTTTCGTATAATCTCTTCTTCAATTATAGTAGCAAAAACAGGGTGTCCCTTAGGAACCTTTGGATACCGAGATTTCCGACCTTAGTTCTGAATTCCGGAATTGACTCTCACCATTTATTTGATTTTTCAATTGAATCAAATAAATGGTGAGAGTCAATCATTAAATTAATAAGTGAGAGTTGCTTCATCCCTATTGATACCGATTTGGGCTACACCTAAATTTTGAGAAAAAAAAAAAAAAATGACAGTCTTTTATAAAACCTACGCCATGGGTTATCAAAATCGAGTATTGACGCGCCCACTTAGTCCTTTGCCTCTGCTTCTTGCTCCGCAAGAATTCGTCGAATTAGATCGGCACAAGATAGTAAAGAAATCAAAAATCTTTTGTTAATCAGGCGACACCCGGATTTGAACTGGGGATAAAGGATTTGCAGTCCCCCGCCTTACCACTTGGCCATGCCGCCAAATTCGGTGCAAAATGGATAAAAATATTATCTATATTCTAATTCTATTACTCATTCCTTTTTTTATCTTGAATACCATTGTACTTATCCTTTTTTAAAAATAAATTCCTGTTTTTTATTGGATCTAGTTTAGATTCTTCTCTTCGATTGATTGTATCTTAAAATATACATCGCTTAAAAACATCCCTTCTCTTTTCTATTGAGAGTAGAAAAAATGGATTTCCGGTCACAGACTGCAAAATTCAGGACAAATTGGAACCATTAACAATTTACTTTGAATTAGCGAACGATTCTTCCATTTTTATCTCCAATGAAATTTTGTTTCATTGAATGGCAAAAGAAAATCAAATTGATTTATGACTAATCAGTATTCATTTTTTTTTTTCAATAATCAATCCTTTTCAATTTCAATTATAATAACATATATGTGTATATGTAAACCCCAGAACAGAAATTGTTACCCAGATACCAAACCGGATCTCTCTCTTATGTACATATCCCTATAGAGAATCCCCCTGTTTCAATTTTTCATTGAATATATTGAATAGAAAATACAAATTTTGATGGAGTGTGACTCACGTTGTCCCAAGTGAAATTACAATAAAAGATGTGATATATGGATAAAATGGATAGCCGTATCAGCATGT